GAAAAGATATCCAAAATTATATAGAAATCACTATCCTACCCTTAGCTTTTATTTCCTTAATTTAATTGAATTTCGCTTGATTAGGGGAAAGTTCTTTAAAAACCTCTGCCTTTTTTAAAATATCCTGAACAGTTCCTGTAGGCTGAGCGCCTTTTTCAAGGAAATAGAGAATAGCGGGAACGTTTAAATAAGTTTGATTCTTGATCGGATCATAAAAACCCACTTTCCGAAGATCTCTTCCTTCTCTTCGGGATCGAACATCAATTGCAACGATTCGATAGACGGCTCATCGGGATAGATGTAGATGAAAAAGAACCCCCCCCCTAGAACCGTATAGGAAGTTTTCTCTTCGTACGGCTCGAGAAAAAATGATTCGAAGTTTTGTCTATGGATAAAATTATAATAAATAGGAAAGGAATCCGTAAAATAAATTAGCCTAGAATTTAACTCATATTTATTTAGCACCCTTCCTGAAAAAATAAAAAATCATTTGTACTCATAACTCAAGTTGAATAATTCTCAAATATCTTAAAGATTTTTATTTAAGATATTTTTTTATTGAGTGGTCTTTAACCCCCCTTTTGTCTCGTTTAAAATCTATTTGGATTCTTTATTCGTATCCGTGAGACAATTGAAGTGGTGTTTCCTTGTTCTGGGATCCTTTATCTTTGTTTTAAATCCTTGGGTTTAGACATTACTTCGGTGCTTCTTAATCCTTTCAAAATGGTAGCAACATACCCCTTTTGTGATTTCTTTCTATCAAAGAATCATACCGACGGTTGATTCGCGCGCGATACACTGTGGATCGAAAAAAGTTTTAGCCGTTCCAACAAATTTTTTTGAATTGAAAATTTGCTCGAATCGGATCCTTTCAATTTCTATATCGAAGATATACTTACGAAGTTGTTCCAATTTATTGATTGGCATTAACCCTAGATCGTTGCCCCTGAGAAATTAATCAATACTTTCTACTCGAGCTCCATCATGAACTATTTACATTACAACCCAATAAAAAAAGAAGGGTTCTAGTAGAATAGAACAAACGACGTCGAGCCAAGAGCACCTTCATTCCTATATAAAATGGTGGATGTAAGAATAAGAATCCACACCGGATCGTGTCCTTCAAGTCGCACGTTGCTTTCTACCACATCGTTTTAAACGAAGTTTTACCATAACATTCCTCTAATTTGGAACCAGTATGGAATTGATTCAATTATGGAATCATGAATAGTCATTGGTTCAGTCGGTACAGAGACATAGTAATTTATATTTTTTCTTATCTACATAGATAATAAATATTTTTCTGAAAAAATCTTAGCAAGACCCCTCTTTTTTATATGAAGGAAACATTTTTCTATAAATCTCTATCTAAAAAAAAATATATAATAGAAATATGAAGAAATATAAATATAGAAATAACATAACTAACAGAAATAACACGAATAAATAAATTCTATTTGACTCTGCCTCTTCAAGTGACTCAATAAGATAGACTGACCCATTTCCAACTTCCCAAAGATTCAACCCATAAGGAATCATTACAAATCTTGATAATTGAAAAAGTTTCCTACTTATACATCCTTATACATCATTATTTGAGTCAAGTTTTACAGTAAAGACTATATTTGATTATCATAAGAAAGATAAATCTATGTTTCTTTTCGAGTCGAATTGTCAATGATTTAAAGCAAATAAGATAAATAGATCGAACAATAAAAATAAATATCATTGTTAAATATTTAAATTTTAATATTTTAGGGATGCAAATTATTTTTCACAAAAATGGAAAGACTATTGTCACTGAAATAGGATAACAATACATACCTATAGGCTAAGCACTTCCTCGTTTTATATGTATTTTCATATTTTATTTAACCTGAGGTTAAGTAATCTTTCTGCAACTGTGATCTATGTCCCATCTTATCTGGATCACAAAAGGATTCAGTTACATTTGCATGTCATTTGAACCAGATTTAGTTCAGTTTGTGAAAAACTGAGATATGATTACGAAAAGAATCATTCAAAATCAGAAAAAAAAGAAGAATCATATTCTATCCAATATTAGGCCTTGAAACAGAATCTTGTTGAACAAAAAAGCTGTATTCGGATACAATGAATATGCTCTGGGACGGAAGGATTCGAACCTCCGAATAGCGGGATCAAAACCCGTTGCCTTACCACTTGGCTACGCCCCATTTATATTTTTATTGGACACTAATAAAGAATAATATTGGTATTAAGTGTTCGTCAATTCCAGTCCAACTATCTATAGAAAATCTTTATTCTTTATAGAATATATTATAGATTCGTGCTAGGATTTTGACATGTGTATATCTAGAATTCAACTGAATTTATTGATCATTACATATAATTCAATTAAGATATTGTATGAAAGTATGATTTCTTCTATTCTCCTTTGAGAATTGGAGGATTTTTGATTGGGTGGAAAAAGAAGGATTTTTTTGTCTACCTTACTTTCTTCATTTTTCCTTATATCAATAACTCAATCAAAATGCAATTATCTCGACGAACAAAATGTCTGTTATGCTTAATATCTTTAGTTTGATCTGTCTTAATTCTGCCCTTTATCCGAGTAGTCTTTTCTTCGCCAAATTGCCCGAAGCCTATGCTTTTTTGAATCCAATCGTAGATATTATGCCAGTAATACCCCTGTTCTTTTTTCTTTTAGCCTTTGTTTGGCAAGCTGCTGTAAGTTTTCGATAAGATCTTTAATACTATCCTAGAAAATTCATGATTTATTCGAGAAAAATTATAACAATTGATAAGATCAAATAAGTCTGACAGTATGAACCTTCGATTCAAACATTGAAATTCTTGGATAGCTGCGAAAAATCTGGTTCGCCCCATTTCCCGATTCTAACCCTTTTTCCGGCGAAAGACCTTATTAGGTTAGGGTTCCTTACAATATCTAATTGTGGGTATGAAAGTGATTTGCGGTAATCAAAGACTCTTATTACAAATTTCAACTTCATTTGAATTTATGAACATTCTTTTCTATTTCTAGAATTCATTTCTTGGTGTCAAAATAGGATATGTGATATAAAAATGGAGGATCTATTATCTTTTCTCGTTTTCCTTTTTCAAAAAATGATCTTGGAGGTTGTGTAATGCTTACTCTCAAACTTTTCGTTTACACAGTAGTAATATTCTTTGTTTCTCTCTTCATCTTTGGATTCCTATCCAATGATCCAGGACGTAATCCTGGACGTGAAGAATAAAATAAAAAATTCGTTTTTCTTGCTTGATTTTACAATTTTATTAAGATTTTGTTTTATCTATTCCACACGTTTAACTAGTAAAATAAAAAAAAAGGGGGTTGCGAAATTTGAAAGAAAAAAATGGAAAGTAATCAACGGAAACGGAAAGAGAGGGATTCGAACCCTCGGTACGAATAACTCGTACAACGGATTAGCAATCCGCCGCTTTCGTCCACTCAGCCATCTCTCCCAATTGAAAAAGATAATTACTATCTTACATTACACATCAAGTAAGGATTAAAGAAAGTATTTCTTTGACATTCTTTATCGTTATTATATAATTAGCAATTCCATTTAGATGCTCGAAAGATCCAAATAGAAAGATAAATAAGGAAGACCTTCTTGCTTTTATTTTGTTCGAAGTGCCTTTTGGGCCTGGCCCGGTCAATACCCAGCCGGGCCTTTTTTTGTTCCAACAAATTCCCTTTATTTATATTATTTATAGGCAATATAAAAAAGATACCCAATTTGGTATCTGTGTAACAATTTACGCTCTGGGGTTTACATATACTTATAATTTTTGTTATAATGGAAATTGAGAAGGATTTTTGATTCAAAAGAATCAATACTGATTAAGTATGTATCAATTTGTATTTTCTTATGTCATTAGGCAAACCAAATTTTAGATTCAAACCCAAGAATCATTCAGGAATTCTCCGTCAACGAATAGTTAATGGTTCCCATTTGTCATAAATTTTGTCTTTTTTGGATGAAAATATACATTTGATTTTTCAATAGAAAAGTGAGGGGAAGTTTTTCGGCATTGTGCGTTTTGAGATACTATACAATCAATCGAAGGGGTGGATCAAATACAATCAAAAGGGTAAAAATCAAAAGGGTAATTAAAGGGTTTATTTTCTAATTTTTCTAAATTTAGAAAAAGGATTAAAAAAAGGATGCAAGATGCAAGTACAATAAACTAAAGTTTAGTAATCCAACCCAAAAAGGGAAAATTTTCTACTATTATGTATCGTTTTGGCGGCATGGCCGAGTGGTAAGGCGGGGGACTGCAAATCCTTTTTCCCCAGTTCAAATCCGGGTGCCGCCTCATCAACAAACGAATCGAATATAGACTCGCAAGAATCTCTGAGTGTTCAGGCATTGAATCACTATTAGAGTGAGATTGGATGGATAATTTACTTTTTTATAGAAAAAGTATAGAAAAAGTGAAAAAAATCATTTTTTCCCCTCCTGAAGAGTATAATATACTATCTCCCAACTGCTTCAGAGAGACAATCGGGAAAGGGTACGGATTAGATCAAATAGGAAAGAAAAGTATGTAATAGATAGCAATTTCGCTATTTTTACTTATGAAGGAAAAAAAAAAAAGGAATGGCCCTCTTATTTTATTACTACATGTTCCATTAGTAACATTCCTTTGTGGTGTCATTGTGTATTTTACTTGTGTTTAGTCTTTGCCGATTAGAAATCATATCATATAGTAATTTTTTAGAAATGGATTTATTTGATTGGTTCATGAATAGTGTTTGGCCAGAATCCCTTTTTGACTCTGGACCATTGATTCTACTATTATTAGTGAGCAATAATGGAATAATTCTATCATAGAGATAAGGGACATAATTCACATGGATATAGTAAGTCTCGCTTGGGCTGCTTTAATGGTAGTCTTTACATTTTCCCTTTCACTCGTAGTATGGGGAAGAAGTGGACTTTAGAAGCACTCCTAATTTAGTTGAGGAATGAAACGGTATCAATTGTTTTATAGATCGTTCTGCAACGCATTTTTTTATTTGAATTGAAATAATTTTAAAATAAAAATATCTTCATTTCGAAATTCCATTGGATTCTAGGGGAGAAATGTATTCTATAACAGTAAAACGATTATTATCGGAATAAATAGATGTATCAAAGAAATAGAATTGGGTCCTACGTCAATTCCATATATGGATTAATAACTACAGATATTGAAGATAAAAGCTAATATAGTACCAACTTTATTAGAAAGTCAAGTACAACTTTATACACTACAATAACACTAATAGAGAGTATGGTAAGAAATAAATTTATTTCTTACTTACCATACTCTCGGATCTCATAGAATACCGCCGATTATAGCCCGTTGATTTCATTTAAGACGCAAAAATAGAATCCTTTTCATTTGATTTCTTCAACTAAAGTAATTAATCATTTTGACTGACTGTTTTTACGTAAATTATAAGTAGAAAAGCAGTAGGAACTAAAATGAACAGTGCAGTAGCAATAAATGCAAGAATATTTACTTCCATAATCTCATCGTTTTTTTTATTTCACAATAACTCGGGATTTAATCCCATAGAGATGATAAATCTTTCACCTGTCAATTCAATGAATGCATTCCCTATCGATGATCTTGAATCGGATCAATATCATGAATAACAATATCTGAGCTATTAAATTAATTCGTCGTCGAGAATTGAATAGTATAACATACGAAGATCTTTTATCCATACCGAATCCAAGATTGGATTCCCGGCCCAATCCAAAATTCCTTTATTTATCCGTCTTTTCTATAACCTACCTTAGGTCTTCCTTGTAGAACCATCAAATGAAGTAGCATCTAACCACCCGTCCCTTTCCATTAACTACAAAACCCCAACAAACAATACAAAGCGAAGTGGAAAAAGAGAGGAATTAGGTTCTAAACGCCGTTTTTTTTTTTTAATGATCCAATTTTCTTTGGAAGACAAAGAAGTATGATAAAGATGAGTCGCGGGAGCAAAGATGGAATATTCTATCAACTTCACTATTTTAGTTATTTTCATTTTAGTTTAGGGTTTGTTCTTTCTTCGACAGAATCCTGAAAAAAGGGGGGAAAGACCTTCGGAATTAAATTATGCTCTCTGTCCCTTATTTCACAGAAAATGGAGAGGCGAATTGATGTACTTATTGGATCCGTCGGGACTGACGGGGCTCGAACCCGCAACGTCCGCCTTGACAGGGCGGTGCTCTTGCCTATTGAACTACAATCCCAGGGGAATCAGAAGGGATCTAGCAGAAAATTTCGATTCTTTTTTATTCTCTCGTATCAGGTATTTCTTAATAACAAGAGGGTTCTACCATATGATGGTAGATTGGCGAATTGTTGGGCCGAGCTGGATTTGAACCAGCGTAGACATATTGTCAACGAATTTACAGTCCGTCCCCATTAACCACTCGGGCATCGACCCAACGCCTAATTTATTTTAGACGATTGAAAATATCATTCCTATGGGCATGATTTACCCCCAGAGGGACTTGAACCCTCGTTATCTCCGTGAAAGAGAGAAGTCGTGAAACCGCTGGACCATAGGGGCCGAGGATCAGCATAAGGAAAACACAAAAAATCGGATAGGTGCAGGCCCCTTTAGGAGATGAATAGGATCAAACCGAAAGACTCGTTAACTATTCTGGGGGTTAATGGTAATCAAACTTTACCATTAAACTATACAATCTTGAAACTTGAAAAAGAGAAAGACGAGAAAGACCAATGAAATAAAGTTTCTGAATCAAACCGAAAAACAAAGGTCGAGAACTTTCTTTCTTCTTTCAGTATTCGCAGTGAGTAACCAAAAGATTATTTTGGTCTGCGCGATGCAATTATATTTCGCCCTAAGTCAGGCTGTCAATTGACCACGGAAAGGAGAGAAAGGAGAGCATTAAACAAAGCAAGAAGACGGCCAGACGAGGTATTTTTGCACGTGTTTAACGTTTAATAAATACAAATTCAGATGGTTTTCTGGTATTCAATATTCAAGTAGATTAGAATATAAATACCGTTATACATTATAATATAAGAAACTGAATCCGTTTTGATATTCTAAAAAAAATCCTAAAACATAGTAAGCCTAAGTGGGAGAATTCTGTTTCTAGGACTGTTTTATCAATTCCGTTCCATTTGCATCTCTTAAAAATGCCAATTTAAGTTAAGTATAAATTTTTACTCCACCTATCTCATAGATTCCAGTCAAAGATTCATAGAATCGAAATTCCATCATTGTTAGATCTATAGGATTTGATTTGATGGATAATGAGCCAGCCAAAATGGTATTTATTTTTGTTTTTGTTTTTTGGAGAATTCGATATGGATGAGTATAAATCACTGCCAATTTCAAAAGAATCCGGGATAGACGCAATGTCCACAATACCTGGATTTAATCAGATACAATTTGAAGGATTTTGTAGGTTCATTGATCAGGGTTTGACAGAAGAACTTTCTAAGTTTCCAAAAATTGAAGATACAAAT